GGGATGATAAATCTATTTCTTCGCCTCTTAGCCAATAAATCAGAATTCTCGTGGAGAATGGTAGGATATATGAAATTCCAATGACCGTTGGATATGATTCGATCAGGTCCTGAATAATCAAGAACCCCCCCCTTTTTACCGTAAGGATTCGAACTAAACAATTTGTGTCTCACTTGATCATTAGTCACGGAGAGGTCAGAAATAGATCTCCGTTCAACAGAATGAACATTCATTTGATCTTGATCCTTGTGGAGCGAAAAGGGCACTATACTGGATCTGCACAGAGCTCCTGATAATATCCATAAATGACTTGTTTTGGGTAAGAGATGAACATTACCATATTTATATTCAGGTGCATGGTACACATCGGTACTCCAGTGCATTTCTCCCTCTGAGTCAGAATAAATATGTTTTCGAACTTTCTCTTTAACTTTATTAAAATTGAAAGTGGATGTTCCAGCGCGAATCTCAGCAATCACTTGTTCTGATTCTACATATTGATCGTTTTGAACTAAAAGAAAACTTTTGGGTGGAATATTCACATTATGTAGAATATCGTGACTCTCAATAGTTACATACAGGTCTATATAACATAGAAAAGCAGGATGCCCATGACGTGTACGTGTGGGATGAACCAAATCCTCATTGAATTTGATTTTTCCCTTAAAAGGAGCTCGTACATGTTCTGCAGTACCGCCTGTGAATACTCCACCGGTATGAAAAGTTCTTAATGTTAGTTGAGTCCCCGGTTCGCCGATTGATTGACCCGCAATAATACCTACTGCTTCTCCTAATTCGACCAGGTCGCCATGAGTGGGACTCTGACCATAACATAATCGACAGATCCAAGATATACTCCTGCAAAGAAAGGGGGTTCGAATATATATTGGTTGTGTTCGAAAGGTTATGAATCGAGTGACAAGTCCAACCCCAATATCTTTATTTTGAGCGGCAATGCAACGTGGGCCCATATATATATTGTATGCTAATACACGACCAATTAGTGTTTGGACCCAAATTCTTTCCGTCATCCCATTTCTAGGACTCACGGAAAAGCCTCGGGTAGTGCCACAATCTGTTCTACGTACAACAATGTGTTGAACTACTTCAACAAGTCTACGCGTGAGGTATCCAGCATCTGATGTTCGTACAGCAGTATCCACAACTCCTTTGCGGGCTCCGTAGCAGGAAATGATATATTCCGTTAAAGAAAGTCCTTCGCGTAAATTGCTTTGAATCGGTAAATCAATCATTTGTCCTTGGGGATCCGACATTAATCCTCTCATACCTACTAATTGGTGTACCTGAGATGCATTTCCTCTAGCTCCCGAAAAGGACATTATATGGACTGAATTAGAAGGATCAGTCATCCTAAAATTAGGATGCATTTCTTGTCTCAAATATTCACTTGTAGCATACCATATCTCAATGGATTGGCGTAATTTTTCTACTGTGTGTACATTCCCATAATGATGGTGCTTTTCTAAAATGAAACTTTGTTGTTCAGCATCTTGGACTAGCCACCCCTTAGAAGGTACTGTTAAAAGATCATCAATTCCTAATGAAATGGATGTAGCAGTGGCTTGCTGGAAACCCAGAGTCTTTACTTGATCCAGGGTGTGCGATGTATATGCCATTCCGAAGTGATCTATTAATCTGCTAATAAGTCGTTTCATGGCAGACCCATCTATCGCTTTATTGTAAAAGAACAGATCAGCCCATTCTGCCATAAGTACTTCTCTATTCCGCTGAGTAGGATTCGCCAATGGGTTTGAGTCAGTGATTCGAAGACCTCCTTTACTGGATCTCGATTCATGTAGAAATTAAGGAATTATGATTCCAGTTGAACCGGAGAGATCCAAATTCCCGCGGTATTACATAATTCCTTAGCTTAGGTACCGTATGAGTAGGCCTGACAAAACCCCTGTATGGCTTCTTCTATTTCTCGAGAAAAAGAAATATGACCAACAGTGGTTCGGGTGTATATACAAAGGGTTTGTTTTTTTATACGTCTTACTATTAGATAGTGCCCATAAATTTCATGATAGGTACCCAAAGATTCATATTGAACTTCGACAGGAACTTCTCTTGAGGCAATGACACGTTGATCTAGTCGCCACCGAAGCCACAAAGGACTATCTAAATTGATTCGTTTCTGCTGATAAACTATAAGTACATCATAGGAACTACAAAAATAGGGCTCTTTCTCTTTCGTAGTATATTTATACTTATAATCATTAACTGTTTCATTTTGATAGTTTATGCGATTCCATGGATTATACCTATTTGCACAAATACCTCGACGATTCCCGATCGTTAATACATAGAGTCCAATAAGCATATCTTGGGTTGGTACCGAAATGGGATCTCCAATAGCCGGAGAAAAGAGATTCATATGAGAAAACATAAGTAAACGAGCCTCCGCTTGCGCTTCCAAAGATAAAGGTACATGAACAGCCATTTGATCCCCATCAAAGTCTGCATTGAATCCTTTACGAAC